AAATTTAGAAATTAGAAAATCATAAGAGTTTCTTTTCCATTATTTCAGATTGATTGGAATCAACAAAAATCAAATATATAAAGGAAAGAAATAGATAAAGCAAAGAAAAAAATGGAGATACTATGTACATTCTATCTATTTAATTGATATTAACGTGTATGAAGATACATATACATATTGTATTTGTATATTGATCTCGATTCCGTTTGTATCTTTATACATTACAATAAGAAAAATAGATAGTATGGCCGAAAGATTCATTTATGAACCTTTCGGCCATACTATCGGATCTCACAGGCTACTACTGATTCTAGTTCGTTCATTTCATTTAAAATGGGAAATTTAATTTTTTTTTAGTTCTTAAATCATTGATAAGAACTACGAAATCAAGTTTGATTCAAATTAATCACTTTGACTGACAGTTTTTACGTATATTATAAGCAAAAAAGCAGTAGGAACTAGAATGAACAGTGCAGTAGCAATAAATGCGAGAATATTTACTTCCATAATCTCATCGTTTCATTTTTTTTTTTTTACTTCGCAATAACTCCGGATTTAATCCCATAGAGATGAAAATTCTTTCGCTTGTAAATTCAATGTGATCGATTCGATTTCGATGATATTGAATCGTATCACTATCATGAATAACAATATCCGAGCTATCAAGTCGATTCATCGTCGAGAATTCAATAGTATAACATAGGCGGATCTTTTATCCACATACCAATAGAACCTTCGATTCTTGATTCACTCAAAAGAATTCCTTGCCTTTATTTAATTTAATACTTTATTAATACTTTATTTTGATTTATTATTCTTTTCCACCCTGCCTTTTCGATAACCTACCGCCTTTCTTTTTCTTGTACAACGATCTAACCGCTTTCCACTTCCATTGTTTCCAAAGAGTTTACAAATAAACCCCAACAAACAGTCGAAAGAAAATAAAAAAGGAAAGGGAAGGAGTTAAGTTCTAAACTTCTTTTTTTAATGATCTCCTTTCCTTGTATTAGGACTCGAACGCATATATGAAAAGTTCCGCGTGAAATTGGAATGAAATCGTTTGTCTCAAATTCAAACTAGTAATTGAGGTTACACAAAATTGAAACAAAAAAGATTTCTAAAAGTATTTTATCAAAGTAATTTTCTTAAATTCATTTTGTATCGTACAAGAAACGATTTCCATTTGTGTATGCGCTCCCGGAAACCATATGGTACTCGATTCTATTACATACGCCCAGGGGGGGTAGTTGAAAAAAAAAAACCAGACCCAACACAGCATCTCTTGGAATCCTGAATATGATGCTACCAATAATTGTAATTGTAGCAATTCACACATGCCCCTTTGATACCGATTCGCGAGAAATGCGAAACAAAAACGAAAAAGAAGGATACCATTCCCATTGGGAATGAAACTCTACCTTTTGTACCCAGTTTAACAGAAAATGGAAAGACATATTGATGCTTTTTTTTTATTGTATTTGGATACGTCGGGACTGACGGGGCTCGAACCCGCAGCTTCCGCCTTGACAGGGCGGTGCTCTGACCAATTGAACTACAATCCCGGAGAACTAAAACGTACAGCATCCATATTCTTAGAATTTCATTCAAACCTTTTCTATTTCTATTTAGATTAAAAGCGCCCTGTTGTACCAGAGACGTGAGTGATATCCACATGAATATACACTTTAGTGAAAGCTGCACGCATTGCTGATTATTAGTAACCCTTTCGTTATTGCCAAATCGGTTGAGAATCCAGTTTTCAACGAAAAAAAGAGTATTTTTGTCTTTATTTTGTTCTTTTCATTAGACTTTCATACTTAATAATCCTGATATGAATCTAGGTTGTTAGTAAGATCAGAATCCTAATTTATGGGACCAAATAAATAGAATAGAACAAATAAAAAAAAGAAATAGCGGTGGGGCGGGGATATATCAGAAAATTTGACTTTTTGGATTCTTTCGTATCCTCCATTTCTGGAAAACAAAGGGTGTTATATCATTTCATGGTGAATCCACGAATTTTTGGGCCGAGCTGGATTTGAACCAGCGTAGACATATTGCCAACGAATTTACAGTCCGTCCCCATTAACCGCTCGGGCATCGACCCAGGAAGAACCAATTCGAGTCTTATTGATAATCCACGATCAACTTCCTTTCATAGTACCCTACCCCCAGGGGAAGTCGAATCCCCGCCGCCTCCTTGAAAGAGAGATGTCCTGAACCACTAGACGATGGGGGCATACTTGCCCGACCGCCATCATACTATGCTCATAGTATGAACAGTTTTTTGAAATTGTCAATATAATGGAATAGTATGAATAGATCCAAAGGATCTTTATGTCTTTTCTGATCCCATACCATAGCAATTTTTGATTCATATTCGTCATTTCTATTCAAAAATCACCCATTCTAATATGCATTCTATTCTAGAAAATTGATATTCAAAAAAATAATAATAAAACTTTTTGCGGAAGTGATTGGTTCGGCATAAAAGAAGATT